CCGCGCTTCTTCCGTCAAAAATTCTTCCAAAAATTGCGAACCTAACCGTTTCAAAAAAAAGCGTACAGTACTTTTGTGTTTACAAGCCAAAGTTTTAACACAAGAAAGCCGAAGTATATATTTTATTCGATACAAACTCTTTTTTTTTGAGGATCCACTATAATAATGAAAAAGATTTCTGCATAGACGCACAAATCGGGCGATAATATCAGAATCCGATGAGTTAGCCGCCCGGGTCGGGTTACTAACGGGATATCCTATTTCGTTACAAAAGTTCGTTTGTGCCAATGATCCAATTAAAGGAATAATTGGAACTATTGTATCGAGTTTTTTCATAGCATTATCTATTATAAATGAATTTTCGAACATTTGACTCCGTACCACTGAAAGATTTAGTCGTATACTTGAAAGATAACCCAAAAAGTCTAGAGAGTGCTTGGATAAGAGGTTTATATAGATCTTTTCCGGTTGAAACCACACATAAAAATGACATTGACCTAAATTGACAAAGTAATATTTCCATTTTTTCATCAGAAGAGGCGTACACTTTGAAGCCAAAATTAATTTTCCTTGATATCTAACATAATGCATGAAAGGATCCTTGAACAAACATAGGACAGACGGAAAATCATTAGCAAAGACGTCTGTAAACTGTTCTAATTTTCCGTAGAAATTTATTCGCTCAAGAAGTACCCAAGAAAATGTTGATCGTAAATAAAAGGATTGGTTACGGAGAAAAAAAAAGATAGATTCGTATTCATATACATAAATATTATATAGAAAAAAGAAGAATCTTGGATTACTTTTTGGAAAAATAGAAATAGATTTCTTTGAAATAATAAGACTGTTCCAATTCCACTCCTCATGAACAACGAGTCGGAACAAATGCAAAGAAGAGGGATCTTTTACCCAGTAGCGGAGGGTTTGAATCAATTTTTCTAAATGGATAGGATAAGGTACTAATACATCTGATACATAATTTAAATGTGGAAATTTGTCCTCTAAAAAAGGAAATAGTGAATGAATTGATCGTAAATTATGAGATTTGACTATTTCGGACTCTTCTAAAGAAGATACTAATTGTAGGCAAAATAGAATTTCCACAATGACTGCAAACCCCTCTGATATCATTTGCAAATATAAATTCTTATTGTACCTAAGAAATGGATTTTGGTTAGAATCATTTGCAGAAATAATTAAATGATTCTGTTGATATATTCGAGTAATTAAACGTTTTATAATTACTAAACTAAATTTATTGTTATGACCTTCATTTTCCAACAAAATAGATTTATTTAAACCATGATCATGAGAAAATGTATAAATATATTCCCGAAAGATAAGTGGGAATAGGAAATCATTTTTTCGAGATCTATCTAGTTCTAAATATCTTTGATATTCCTCCATTTTATTTTCATTTTAAACTTAGATTTGATTGAAGCAAAGATAGAGGATTTTGGGGTTTATTATTATTAAATATTAAATAAATGATACATAGTGCGATAGAATAAAAACAAAGGAGTATACTAAAAAAAGAATAGATACTTCGGAAACAGATAAACTCATATACAGACTCTCTATCCCTTATTTTTCCATCTAATTACTTTATGTTCATTATAGTTACTTTATGTTTATTACTTTATGTTTATTATAGAATAAAATAAGAAGATGGTTAGAAATCCTTTACTTTTTCAAGTCAATCGCTCTTGTGATTTTTGTTTTGAAAAAAAAAATTCTTTATCACTATACTCTTTCTTTTACACATTCATCTCCCGCGCATAGTGGAGAATAACTCATAGTTAGGGCTCATTCAAAAAATCGAAAATCTACTCATGGAAAAACCTTTCCCGCATCAGGCACTAATATATTTTTAACGTCTAATTAAATCGGATAATCGTTCCAATTAAGAACGGAAGCTCGTAACTTTGTTGTTTCCCTATAATTGGAGCCGTGGGGCTCTATCCATTTATTCCACTCGACCCCATCTTCAATTCATTTTTGAATGTTCCGCACCAAGAATGCAAACAAGGTTAGTAACGGATCCAGTAAAAATGAAATATTCTCAGAATTCGACATTGATACGACATGCTGTTTTTTTCATTCATTCTTTTCAAGATCAGTCGTGGTCTTACAAACTATACCGATGGTATGGACGAATCTCTTTATTCATACAAATGCGTAAAAGATGTTAGTCGCACTTAAAAGCCGAGTACTCTACCGTTGAGTTAGCAACCCTAAAAAGAACTAAAAAAAAGAACTAAAAAAATTAGGTTATGTAGATACAATCCGAATCAAAATAAATAAAGAGATTGAATCGTATGACACAATCACAACATTAAATTATAAAGAAAGAACCAAGAAATGAAATAATTTCTAATGGATTCTGAACATAAAAAAAAGATCAGATGAAAATCAAAGAAATTCTCAAAAAAATCTCAATTCAAATATCAAAGAAATAAAAATAAAGTTAAAAATAAAGTTAAAAATAAAGTGAAATAATAAGTAAAATAATAAGATATAAAGTATTAAAAATATAAAGTATTAAAATATAAAGTGTAAAAAAGGTAAAAAAAAAAAAGGTAAAAAAAAAGGTAAAAAAGTATAGTTAAAAAAGTATAGTATAAAAAAGTATAAATAATAAAAAAGTATAAGTTAAAAAAGTATAAATAAAAAATAAATAAAAATATAAAAATATATAAAATATATAACATATCATTATAACATATCATATAATATATAATATATATATATAGATATATATATATAAATATATATAGATAAAAGAAAAATAAAAATTTATTATTTAATATTTCCTATTTATTATTATATAGATATATATAGTATATAGATAGTTTTCTATTTATTATTATATTTATTATTTTATTATTGTATTTATTATATAGATAGTTATATAGATAGATTTATAGTAAATATTATTTATAATAAATAATATTTATAATATTTATAATAAATACCTTTATAAAATAAATACCTTTATAAATATTTTTCAAATAAAAATTTTTAAAACATTTATTTTTAAATATTTTTATTTACCCATTTTATATTATATTTTTAATATATTTTAGTTTCTATAACTTAATATAACAATTAGAACAATACTTTATTTATAATTTATAACATTTATTTATAACATTTTTTATAAATAGAAAATATAAATTTTTTTCTTTTTTTAATCAATAATCAAAAATTTAATATCAAAAATTTAATCAAAAACATATTTTTGTATCACAGCACATCCAATAAACCCATTATTTGAATGAATAAAAAAATAAAACTCATGGAACAGAGAAAAATTAAATAGATCTACAGACAAGATACAATTATCCAGATCGGATTATATTTATTTGATACATTGTTGTCAATATGAATGTGAATGCGTTAAAAATATACACAATGAAAAAAACAAAAGAATTAATTCAATTCAATTTAACCAAAAAAATTCACTATAAACTATATTCACTAGACTATAAACTATATTCACTAGACTATAAACTATATTCACTAGACTATAAACTATATTCACTAGACTATAAACTATATTCACTAGACTATAAACTATATTCACTAGACTATAAACTATATTCACTAGTATAAAAAATATAAAAAAATAATTAAATAATAACAAAAAAAAAAAAATAAAAAGAAAGTCAGGATTTGTATTGAACGAATTAAATTAGTATTACATAGATAATATTCACATAAATACAAGAAAACTATGGGTAGAAGAAAGGAAGCTAGGAAAAAATTCTCGGGTTTAGTCAATCAATATAAATCAATATTAATTAAATAGATTCAAAAAGTCTAATCTTCCTTATTCGTTAATAGAATTTCTACTAAAAAACAACCCATTGAAATTAAAAGTAATGTCAAATTTTTCTATTTCGAGATCGAATTATTTCATTTATTCACTTGATTTTTTTCCATCCATCTTCTATTAATTTCTATCACTAATAATAATTCTATTACTAATAATAATTCTATTACTAATAATAATTCTATTACTAATAATAAAAAAAAAAAATTTGTCGTTATAAGTTATAAAACAAAGCATTCTATGATAAAAAAGAGATTCAATTAATTTGCGTATTATTTCAACATGATAAAATTTTTTAAAAAGATATGATTGCGAAAAAAAATCATTAAAAATAAGAAACAAAAATTGAATTTATTATCCTCCTAAATAGAAAATTGTTCAAAAAGGCAATCCTTATTTTCATTTTAATAGATGTTTTCATTTTAATATATGAATATAGGTATGCTCTGGGACGGAAGGATTCGAACCTCCGAATAGCGGGACCAAAACCCGTTGCCTTACCACTTGGCCACGCCCCATTTATATTTCTATTCAACACTCATAAAAAGTAATAGTGGTAGGGGTTCTTCGTCAATTCTCGCCCAAGTATCTATGAAATAAATTAAGATTAGCTTCTTGTTCGGATTTTAATATATGTAGATATAAAATGAAACTGAATTGATTGATTATAATATATAATTATATAATTCAATTAGGATATTGTATGAAAATATGATTTCGTCTATTCTTATTCTTTTTTGATTTCAGAGAATTCAAGGATTTTTGATTAGGTGAGTTTAAGTTTAAAGAACGTTTTTTGGTCTACCTTATTTTTTATTTTATATCAATAATATATTTATAACTCAGTCAAAATAGAATTATTTTCAAGAACAAAATCTTTGTTATGCTTAATCTTTTTAGTTTGATTTGTATCTGTCTTAATTCTGCCCTTTATTCAAGCAGTTTTTTCTTCACAAAATTGCCCGAAGCCTACGCTTTTTTGAACCCAATCGTAGATATTATGCCAGTAATCCCTGTATTTTTTTTTCTATTAGCTTTTGTTTGGCAAGCTGCTGTAAGTTTTCGATGAGATCTTTAACACTAGCCTAAAAGAATTCACGATTTATTCGATAAAAAAAAACTTATAGCAATTAGCAATTAATAAGATCAAATAAGTCTTATAGTATAAGTCCTCAATTTAAACATTGAAGTTATTGTATAGACGCGAGAAATCTCGATTACTCCATTTTGGAATTTTTTTCATTCTATGGAAAGAAATCCTATTAGAGTCCCCCGCACTATATAATTGTGGATATGAAAAAAAGAAAATTTTTGGCAACGAAAGATTGGACTCTTATTACAAATGAATTTATACAATTTTTTTTTTTCGATTTCTAGAAACCGCTTTGTTTCTTAATGTCAAAATATTATATGTGGTAGAAGTGGTATAAAAAGAAAGAATCTATTTTCTTTTTTCTTTTTCCAAACCAAAAAAAGATCTTGGAGATTGTATAATGCTTACTCTCAAACTCTTTGTTTACACAGTAGTGATATTCTTTGTTTCTCTCTTCATCTTCGGATTTTTATCTAATGATCCGGGGCGCAATCCGGGACGTGAAGAATAAAACATAATCGTTTTTCCTTTCTTGATTTTTAAATGTTTTGAGCATTTTCTTTATTCTACATCTTGAACTATTAAATTAAATAAAACAAAAGTAACTAAAACAAAAGAAAAAAAGATTCGATAAATTTGACAGATAAAAAGATAAAAAAAAATACTAAGTTATCAACAGAACCGGAAAGAGAGGGATTCGAACCCTCGGTACGAATAACTCGTACAACGGATTAGCAATCCGACGCTTTAGTCCACTCAGCCATCTCTCCCAATTTAAAATTGGTAATTACTATCTCATAGTACACAACAAGTGAGGCTCAAAAAAGCCTTTTTTTTTTCCATTTCTCTTTTTTTAGCTCTCTTTATTACTTTCCTAATTCGTAATTATTCTTAATTATCTTAATTAGAATTCTTTTTAATTAATAATTCATAATTGAATTCTAATTATTCTAACTAATTTAAATTTAATAGTATATTTTAATAATATGTATAGTTATATATAGTTATATATAGTTATATATAGAATTCTATATTAATAGAATTCTATATATAAATAATATAATTATATGTATAAATTTTATATATGAATTATATGAATATATGAATATGAATATATGAATTCTTTATCTTTCGACATATATTATATCTATAATTTATTAAATTATATAATAGTAAATACTAAATAATCTATTATCACAATAGTCTAATTTATTAAACAGATAATAAGATAATATATATTAATAAATTATTAATAAATGGTTTTATTTTATTATATTAATTTATTATATTAAGTTTTAATATATTCCAATATATAAATATACGAAAAATTTTAATATTAAATATTAAAATAGGATTTTAGTAGATTTTAATTTTAGTAGATTTTAGTATTAATTAATCTAATTGAAGTATTAATTGAAGTATTAAGAGAATTAATATTCTTTAATATTCTTTAAGAGAATTAATATATTCTCCTTAAATTAATATATAATTAATCCTTTTCTTTTATATATAATATATATAATATATATAATATATATAAATAATATAATCCTTAATAATATAAAGAGGATTAATATATAATAAAAATTAATATATAATAAAAAATAATAAAATAAACTACCTTTTTTTTTTTTTTTTCCGAGGGATCCCTTTTTATTTTCTCATGACCGAGCCCGGATAGATTATGGGCCATTTTTTATTCCAACAAATCCTAGTAGATAACATGACTTAGTTGATTCGAAAACAAAAATAGTTGTTATTGAAACAACGACAATCAGAAGCAGGACCATTTACATTCCTAGGATATAGGATCAAATAATATAGAATCAACAATTCTTCTTTTCTCATTAAGTCCGATGAAGAAATACAATACGTCAACGCTCTAATTCTAATTTTCATGATTCTTTTCTAATTCTATCTTAATCTTAATTCTGCCCGATTCTCTTATCTCGACAAAAGGTTCATTTATATACAATAATCGCATCATAGCGGGTATAGTTTAGTGGTAAAAGTGCGATTCGTTCCATTAATCCTAATGTTAAGGGATCCCTCGGCGCATATTCCGATCAAAAACTTTATTTCTTACAAGGATTAAATCTTTTACCTCTCAATAAAAAATTCGAGGAAGAATATATATTCTCGTGATTTGTATCCAAAAGTTAATTAGAAATCAAAAAATTGGATTATGAGATTACGAAACATAATTTTTATTTTTTTAATTGGATCAAGACTTCTCAATTGAATGAATATAAGGAAAGGATCTATGGATACGATAAAGAAAAGACGGAAAAGTGTATTTCTAATCGTAACTAAACCTTCAATTTTTTGTTTGTTTTGTATAGTCGAGATTGAAGCAAAATAAGTATTAAACGACGACTTTGGTTTATTATAGGTATCGATGTTTTGTTTTAGCTCGGTAGAAAAGCTTTTCCTAAGGATTCTCTCAAATCGAAATAGAGAACGAAGTAACTAGAAAGATTATTAAAACCCCTCTCTCTTTCGTGTCTAGAAGGATCATCTAGAAAGTGCGTTGTTTTGAATCTATTAAGATAGTGAAAGGCTGACATAGATG